ATAAATAAAATTTCATCTCTAATGTTTGTTTCCTTCCTCTCCATAGGAACTATTATTACCCTCTCTTCAGCATCATGAATTGGTGCATGGTTGGGTTTAGAAATTAACCTCCTCTCCTTTGTCCCACTTATGCTTTCAAAAAACAACATGCGCTCAAGAGAAGCGGCATTTAAATACTTTTTTACTCAAGCATCAGCCTCCATTATCCTTTTATCCTTTATTATCCTCTTCTCTATTAGTAGAACATCGACATTGTTCTCCCCCTCCTTCTGTACAGAAGGAGTGATGTCGGCACTAATACTAAAAGTAGGGAGTGCTCCCTTCCACTTTTGACTTCCAAACGTTATAGAGGGTCTAAGCTGAATTAACTGCTTCATTCTTATGTCATGACAAAAAATCGCTCCTCTCATCCTTTCATCCTTTATTTTTTCTCAAATCACCCAGCTATTTATTATCTCTTCAGCCCTAATTGGATCTATTGGAGGGATTAACCAAGTTCTCCTTCGAAAATTATTTGCCTTTTCATCCATTAATCACATCGCATGAATAATTTCAGCCCTGTCTATTAGTACTAGTCTCTGAATTATATACTTTCTTATGTATATAATTCTAATGATTCCTATTATCTTTTTCTTTAACAAATTAAAAACTTTCCACTTCCAGCAACTATGAAACTTCCTCTCTAAGAGAAAAATTAATAAAATTATATTCTCTCTCACTCTTCTATCCCTAGGAGGACTTCCTCCTTTTCTGGGATTCTTCCCTAAATGAATAGTTATTATACATCTCATCAACTATAACCTCTTAATTTCAATCATCTTAATTATAACATCTTTAATCACCCTTTTTTTCTATACACGAATTTCTTTCACTTCACTTACATTTCTCTACTCCTCCTCTAGAGAAGAAGGGCCTAAAACTTTTAGTAACTTTTCCCTTATATTTATTCTTTACTCAATCGCTTCATTTGCCCTATTTATTTACCTTATGAGCTAAGCCTTTAAGTTAAATTAAACTGTAAGCCTTCAAAGCTTAAAATAAACACAATTAAGACTTAGTTCAAAGGTAATTTCCTTCTCAAGACTTGCAATCTTTTATTTTTAATAAAATACATGAACAATTTGATATGAGGTAAAACCGTATATAGATTTACAATCTATCGCCTACAACCTCAGCCATCATATCGGCACGATGGTTATTCTCAACTAACCACAAAGACATTGGCACAATATACTTAATATTCGGAGCTTGATCAGGTCTTATTGGTACAGCTCTAAGAATACTTATCCGAGCTGAACTTAGTCAACCAGGTAGTCTCATTGGTGACGATCAAATCTATAATGTTATTGTTACAGCCCACGCCTTCGTAATAATTTTCTTCATGGTGATACCTATTATAATTGGAGGATTCGGAAACTGATTAGTTCCTCTTATACTAGGAGCCCCTGATATGGCATTCCCACGAATAAATAACATAAGATTTTGACTTCTTCCTCCCTCTCTTACTCTTCTTCTAAGAAGAAGAATAGTGGAAACAGGAGCCGGAACAGGTTGAACAGTGTATCCTCCCCTATCTTCTAACCTTGCTCACACTGGGGCATCAGTTGATCTTACAATTTTCTCTCTTCATTTAGCTGGTGTTTCTTCAATCCTAGGAGCCATCAACTTCATCACTACTGTTATTAATATACGAGCCTCGGGTATAAGCTTCGAACGCACAACTCTATTCGTTTGATCTGTATTAATCACTGCCATCCTTCTTCTCCTCTCTCTTCCTGTCCTAGCAGGAGCTATTACTATACTACTCACAGACCGAAACCTTAATACATCCTTCTTTGACCCCGCCGGAGGGGGAGACCCTATTCTCTATCAACACCTCTTCTGATTCTTTGGGCATCCAGAAGTTTATATTCTTATTCTACCGGGATTTGGTATAATCTCTCATATTATCAGTCAAGAAAGAGATAAAAAGGAAGCATTCGGGACCCTTGGAATAATTTATGCTATACTAGCTATTGGACTCCTAGGCTTCTTAGTCTGAGCACACCATATATTTACTGTAGGAATAGATGTTGACACTCGAGCCTACTTTACAGCCGCAACAATAATTATTGCAGTTCCCACCGGTATTAAAATCTTTAGTTGACTAGGAACCCTCCACGGATCTCATATCACATTTTCGCCTTCGGCCCTATGAACCTTGGGCTTTATTTTCTTGTTTACAGTAGGAGGGTTAACCGGAATTATACTCTCAAATTCATCAATTGACATTTCTCTTCACGATACCTACTATGTCGTAGCACACTTCCACTATGTCCTATCAATAGGTGCCGTATTCGCTATTATAGCTGGATTTACCCACTGATACCCCCTCTTCACAGGAATAACAATAAATCCATCATGACTTAAAACTCAATTCCTAACAATATTTATTGGAGTTAATCTTACCTTCTTTCCCCAACATTTTCTAGGTTTAAGAGGAATACCTCGACGATATTCTGACTACCCGGATTCCTACCTTCTATGAAACTTCATCTCTTCCTTGGGATCCTCAATTTCATTTATAGGTGTCTTATTCCTTCTATTTATTATACTAGAATCTATAATTTCCATACGACCTGTTCTCTTCCCCCTCTCCCTGCCCTCATCTATTGAATGAATTCACTCTCTTCCCCCTAAGGACCACTCATATTATGAAATTCCGATAAACTCTCACTTCTAATGTGACAGATTAATGTGAAGGATTTAAGCTCCTTTTATAAGGAAACTTCTTTAGAAATTAATACATGAAAAATATTATCATTTCAAGATAGAACATCCCCTCTCATAGAACAACTTCTATTCTTTCATGATCACACTATATTAATTATCATAATGATTGTAGTCTTAGTCGGCTACATAATAACATCCTTAATATTTACATCCCTCACATTTCGTTTTCTCCTCGAAGGACAAAACATTGAAATTATTTGAACTATCCTGCCAGCTGTAATTCTTATTTTTATCGCCCTCCCTTCCCTCCACCTTCTTTATCTTTTAGATGAAATCTACTCCCCCTCCTTAACTATCAAGGCCATTGGCCATCAATGATACTGATCCTATGAGTACTCGGACTTCAATTCAATTGAGTTTGATTCCTATATAATTCCTACCCCTGACCTAGAATTAAATGGTTTTCGCCTACTAGAAGTTGATAATAACACCCCCGTCCCCTTCAACACTCAAATCCGAATCTTAATCTCAGCAGCAGATGTTCTTCACTCCTGAACTATCCCCTCTATAGGAATTAAGGCTGATGCCACTCCAGGGCGACTAAATCAAGCCAATCTATTCTCCACTCGTCCTGGATTATTTTTTGGTCAATGCTCAGAAATTTGCGGAGCAAATCATAGATTTATACCTATTACAATTGAATCTATAAATACAAAATCCTTCATTAAATGAATCAACACTTTTAGTTTATCAGGTGGCTGAATTATAAGCACTGGTCTCTTAAACCACCCCATGGAGAAATCCCCTGGTAAAAAATTAGTTAAAATATAACGCTGGCTTGTCAAGCCAGAATTATCATCTTAGATGTTTTTTAATCCCACAAATAATACCCCTCAGATGAAGAATTATTTTCCTATTAATTTTAGCCGCTTGAACATTTATCCTTATTATCATCTCATTTCTTAAACAACAATCACCTTCTTTATCCCTTCAGAGACATAAAAAAACTTATTTCTCCCTCTCATGATAACAAATCTTTTTTCCATTTTTGATCCCACTTCTTCCACCATAAGTCTACAAACTAACTGGTTATCAATTTTCACAGGACTTATCCTTATCCCTATAAACTTCTGACTAATCCCTAACCGACTTCTCATAACCTTCAAAAAAATCTTTTTTACCCTTCACAAAGAATTTAAAACACTTATTGGCCCATCTTTCTTCCCAGGTATAACAATCATCCCAATCTCCCTTTTTACTATCATTATATTAAATAACTCTCTTGGTCTCTTACCATTCATTTTCACCTCTACTAGCCATTTAACAATAACATTAACAATAGCTCTTCCTTTATGATTATCTATAATAATTTACGGATGAATTAATAACACCACCCACATACTTGCCCACTTAGTTCCCCAAGGGACACCCCCAGCCCTAATACCATTTATGGTAATAATTGAAATAATTAGAAACTTTATTCGCCCTATTACTCTCTCAGTCCGACTAGCTGCCAATATAATTGCAGGACATCTTCTTATAACCCTTCTAGGAAACGCAGGAACCAACACAGAAAAAATTATTATAATCACAATTATTCTTTCCCAAATCCTCCTCCTAGTTTTAGAAACAGCAGTAGCCTTCATTCAAGCTTATGTTTTCTCTATTCTCAGAACGCTCTACTCAAGAGAAGTATAACCAATGAAAAAAGAAGGATTTCACTCTTTTCACCTAGTTGACCAGAGTCCCTGACCATTAACAGGAGCTTTAAGAGCTTTAATTTTAACATCAGGACTAATCAAATGGTTCCACCAACACTCATTTTCCCTAGTCGCCTTGGGATTAATCTGTACTCTCCTAACAATATACCAATGATGACGTGATATCACCCGAGAGGCTACCTTCCAAGGAATACACACTATTGCAGTCACTAAAGGCATACAATGAGGAATAATCTTATTTATTGTATCCGAAGTACTTTTCTTCGTTTCATTCTTCTGGGCTTTCTTCCACAGAAGTTTAGCCCCTTCCGCTGAAATTGGGATAATATGACCTCCACAAGGTATTGAACCTTTTAATCCCTTCCAAGTACCTCTATTAAATACAGCTATTTTACTCTCATCTGGTATTACTGTAACATGATGTCATCACAGAATTATTTCTTCAAATAAATCTCAAGCTATTAAATCCCTATTTTTAACAGTCATCCTGGGGGTTTACTTTACCTTACTTCAAGCCATAGAATACTATGAAGCCCCCTTCTCCATTGCTGACTCATCGTACGGCTCTACCTTTTTTGTAGCCACAGGCTTTCATGGCCTTCACGTTCTCATTGGTACATCATTTCTTATCGTTTGTCTTCTGCGGTTAATAAATAACCACTTCTCAGCCAATCATCATTTTGGATTTGAGGCCGCAGCCTGATACTGACACTTTGTTGACGTAGTTTGATTATTCTTATTCATTTCAATCTACTGATGAGGCGGATATTATTTTAGTATAAAAAGTATTTTTGACTTCCAATCAAAAGGTCTAAATTGAATTAATATATGACTTATATTATTACACTAACAACAACATTATTTATTATCAGTCAAATCGTTATAACCCTAGCAATATTAGTTAGTAAAAAATCCCACACTGATCGTGAAAAAAATTCCCCTTTTGAATGCGGTTTTGATCCTAAAAAATCTTCTCGAATCCCCTTCTCCCTTCAATTTTTCCTAATCGCCCTCATTTTTTTAATCTTCGATATTGAAATTGCCTTTCTGATTCCCATAATTATTTCACTCTCCTTATCTAATATCAAAATATGATCTTTAACCTCAGGCTTCTTTCTTCTTATCCTTACTATCGGATTATTCCACGAATGAAATGAAGGATCCCTTAACTGAACAAATTAGGATTATAGTTAATAATAACATTTGGATTGCACCCAAAAAGTACTTCGTGTTAATCTTAAGTAAGATATATTTAGTTTCGACCTAACCTTAGGCCTCACGGCCCTTACTTTTAGTTAAAGCTAATTAATAGCACTTCAATGTTAATGAAAATTAAGACCAAAAATCTAACTAGAATATTTAAAGAAGCTGCTAACTTCTTAAATAACATAAAGTTAATATTCTTACCATTATGGTGTAAATAACACATTACATTTTCATTGTAAAAATATATAAAAATTAAAGGTATGTTAACGAAATATCTTTCCTTGGTATCTTCAGCACCCTATTCTCATTAAACTACATCAACAAAGAACAACCAACCCAGCTATTAAAACAAAAAACAAAAATATATGTAAATACAATAGGTTTATCTGAGATCATTGAATTACTGTACTTTTTTCCCTCACCTCACTTCTAATTATCTTCACTCCTAGGAATTCCCCCCAACCTACATCCATATCCTGGTAAATCCTATTACCAAAAAACAGGGAATAGAAAGATATACCATAACCAGAAGCCCAAGATATAAACCACATCTTCCCAAAAAATATTCCTAACAAAGAAAGGGTTAACTCCTTCTTACAAAAACCTAAATAATAACCCATTAAACCCCCCAAAAACACTATCCCTAAAACTAAATATTTTATTCAAGTAGGAATTACAATCTCCTGTAAATCCGGTAATAGTATTCAACCTAAAACAGCCCCACCAAATACAGAACCCCCTCTTAAAACCAACATTGATTTTCTTATACATTTTCCTTCTGAAATATTTACCAAAATAGAAAGCTTTCTCTCCCCTATCACTGAGTAATAAATAACACGAAACGAATATATTATAGTTAAACCCACAGAAAATAAAAAAAAGAAAAAAACAACCATGTTCAACATTATTATCTCTCTACACTCTAAAATTAAATCCTTAGAATAAAAACCTGCAAGAAAGGGAAAGCCCCCTAAAGCCAAAGAAGATAAACCCATACAAATAACAGTTGTAGGCAAGAATTCTAATAAACCCCCCATCTTACGAACATCCTGATACCCAAAAACCCCGTGAATAACCACTCCAGCACATAAAAACAACATGGATTTAAACAAAGCATGAGTTAATAAATGAAAAAAAGAAAATACCGTTATCCCCAAAGATAAACACAAAATTATCAACCCTAACTGACTCAACGTTGACAAGGCAATTACCTTCTTCAAATCAACTTCATAATTAGCCACAAAACTTGATATTAATATTGTTAATAAAGATAAAAATATTATTACCCTTCGAACCTCCTCTCTTCTATATAAAGGAAAAAAACGAATTATTAAATAAACCCCAGCCGTCACCAAAGTTGATGAGTGGACTAACGCCGAAACTGGGGTTGGAGCTGCTATCGCAGCTGGCAATCAAGCCGAAAAAGGAATTTGAGCTCTTTTAGTAATAGCCCCTAAAAAAACCAACCAACTCAAAAAATTTATTATTCTATCACCTTGTATACACTCCAAATAAAAAATAAAATTCCATCTTCCAAAATTAAACATCCAAGAAATACACAACAGTAATAAAACATCTCCTACCCGATTTCTCATCACCGTTAATATCCCTGAAGCAGAAGACTTTTCATTATCATAATAAATTACTAAAACATAAGAGACCAAACCTAAGCCATCCCACCCCAATAAAATTCTCACTATATTAGGACTTAAAATTATTAACCCTATTGACAAAACAAAAAGCATCACAACACCAATAAATCGTACTATTCTCTTATCCCCTTCCATATAATCGCTTCTATAATAAATTACTATCCCTGAAATAAACAATACTAAACCCAAAAAAATACAAGAAATATAATCAAAGATCAACACCACACTTAAATTCAATGATCCTAAATTTATCAATATCCATTCGTAATAATAATTTTCCCCTCTTAAAAATAATTTTATCCCCAACACAACAAAAAAAAAAGCCATTACCTCCATTATTATTATTCCCAAAAAACAAATATACCCAATAAACAAAATTATTTATAATATAACTATATCTTAGATCCCACAAACCTAAATTTTTCTTAAACTACATAAATACGAAAAAACATACCCACATAAAATCATATAATTTAAAGGAACCCAATGAAGAAAAAACAAATGATATTCTCTTAAACGCCCACAAGAAAACGAGACTCTCCCCCAAAAAGTCTTACCATGCTGAACTGAAGAATATAAATATAAATTATAACCACCTCTAAAAAACAAAATCATCGAAAGGAAAATTATTATATAAAATCTTATGCCAACAATTCTAATTATAAGATTAATCTCCCCCAATAAATTTAAACTAGGAGGAGCAGACATATTTCTTCTTAACAACAAAAATCACCATAAAGCCATTCTAGGCATTAATATTAATATTCCCCTTCCTAATAAAATTCTTCGACTTCCAATACGCTCATAAATTACATTCACCAAACAAAATAAACCCGATGAACAAAGCCCATGCCCCACCATTACAATGAAGGCCCCCCTAATTCCCACTAAAGATATTCTCATCAAACCCGATATTACCATACCCATATGAACAACAGAAGAATAAGCAATTAATGCCTTTATATCAAACTGACGAATTCTTAGCACACCTAAAACCCCTCTCCCAAACAAACCAAACACTGGCCATAACCAAACTGCTCTGACTTGCTCATGAACTACTAACCCAATAACCTTAAATAAACCATAACCCCCTAATTTCAATAAAATAGCAGCTAATACCATAGAACCGGAAACAGGTGCTTCTACATGGGCCTTAGGAAGTCACAGATGAAAAAAGAATACAGGTAACTTTACTAAAAAAGCCATAACAAAATAAATATATACATAAAAATTTTTTTCCTCTCTTAGTTTTCCTAACATAAAGAAATCCCCTCTCTGACTCACCCCAACATTATATAAAATTAACAACAACAAAGGCATAGAGGCTATTAAAGTATAAAATAACATATATAAACCAGCCTGTAAACGCTCAGGTTGATAACCTCAACCAAAAACCATAATAAAAATAGGAATTAAAGAAGCCTCAAAAGAAATATAAAATAATATTAAATCCTGACAAGAAAAAACCAAATACAAAACTAACAACAAAAATACAACTATAAAAACAAATAACTTATTATAGCTTCCATAATTCCTTATAGTTAGACTTGCCAATATTATAAGAGGAAAAATCCAAAAACATAAAGAAATTAATATATACCCATATATATCAACTGAAAGCCCTCTCCCTATATCTATTAAACCCAAACCTAAACTCTTAGTGAAAAAAAAAATAAAAAAAAGAACAAAAAAAAAATTCAATACCAGCTCTCACCCCCTGCGGAAAAAAAGCATAAACACTATAAAAAAAATTCTAAATAAAAAATTTAACATTGTAATACACTTAACCCTATAAAATAGTCATTCCCATAAGAACGCACTATTCTAACTAAAATTCCCAAACCCAAAACCCCCTCACACACACTTACAGTCAAAAAAAACAACATAAAATACAAATCCCCTCTTAACTCTAACAAAAATATTCTTATAATAAAAAATAAACTCAACATACAATACTCTAACATTATTAACATTACCAACAAATAATTATGTTTTAAAAATAAACCTAACAATCCAGCAAAAACCCCAAAACCTACTACCCCCAATAATAACATTTACTGTTTTAATAGTTTAAAAAAAATTTTGGTCTTGTAAATCAAAGATGTTCCTGCTTAAAACTCAGAAAAAATTACTTACCTTTAATTTCCAAAACTAAAATTCTTAATTAAACTATCTTCTGAATTATAAATTCCGCTCTTCTTATCTTCTCCTCAATAACCTCACTATTTCTTTTTTTTTCAAAAACACCACTCTCCGCAGGACTCCTCCTACTTATACAAACATCTATCTTGAGCGTTTTACTTTGTCTAAACCACCCAACCCCTTGACTTAGAATCCTTTTATTTTTAGTTTTCGTAGGGGGATTAATAATTCTTCTAATCTACACATCCTCCATTTCACCAAATATCAAACAAAAATCTTTTCCATCAATTACCCCACTAGCTCTCCCATTAATTGCATCACCCCTATTTATTATAAGAATTTTTTTCTCAGAAAATATAAAACAAGAATCTTTAAGATTCTTCTCCATAGAAAACATATTATCTTTTCAAAAAACATCCGCTAACATTATTAACTTCAACTCCGCGACTATCACTATTCTTATAGCAATTTATCTTCTTCTAGCCTTAATCATTATCGTAAAAATTACTAACTCCCATATTAGCCCCATACGAAAAACTAACTAATGAAAAAAAATATACGAAAAACAGACCCCATCATTGAAATTATTAACAACTCACTTATTGATCTTCCCTCACCTAGAAATATTTCAGCATGATGAAACTTTGGATCCCTCCTGGGAATATGCCTAGGAATTCAAATCATTACAGGCCTATTTCTAAGAATACACTATTGCCCAAACATCGAAATAGCATTCTCAAGAGTAGATCACATCTACCGAGATGTAAATTACGGATGATTACTCCGCTACCTGCACGCCAATGGAGCCTCTTTATTCTTCATTTGCATCTATATCCACACTGCCCGAGGTGTTTACTATAATTCCTTCCTTCTCATACACACATGAATAATTGGAGTCTCAATTCTCCTTATCACTATAATAACAGCATTTATAGGCTATGTTCTACCCTGAGGACAAATATCCTTCTGAGGGGCTACAGTAATTACCAACTTATTATCTGCAGTTCCATATCTAGGAAAAATACTAGTGGAATGAATCTGAGGAGGGTTTGCTGTAGATAATGCCACCCTTAATCGCTTCTTCGCCTTCCATTTCATCCTACCGTTTATTATCGCAGTTTTAGTAATAATACATCTTATTTTCCTTCACCAAACCGGATCATCCAACCCCCTGGGATTAACAAGCAATAACGATAAAATTCCATTTCACCCATATTTTTCCTCCAAAGATATCTTTGGGGTAATACTAGTACTAATTATTTTCATAATTACTATTCTTATCTCACCTAATCTTCTGGGGGACCCAGAAAATTTTATTACAGCGAATCCCCTCGTAACCCCCGTTCACATTCAACCAGAATGATATTTCTTATTTGCATATGCCATCCTTCGGTCAATCCCTAATAAACTAGGTGGAGTAGTTGCCCTAATAATATCAATCCTAATCTTTTGATCCTTCCCGTTTACATTCATAAGAAAAATACAAGGATACCAATTCTACCCTCTGAATAAAATTCTATTTTGAATTTTAGTCTCTTCCATTTTTCTACTTACATGAATTGGAGCACGCCCAGTAGAACACCCATACGTAATCACAGGCCAAATCCTAACCACCCTATATTTCGCCCTATTCATCTTAATTCCGATTTCACCTAAAATTTGAGACACCATAATTAAATAACCACTCCTAAGTATCTTGAAAATACTATTTTAGAAAAAATTTCTAGTGGTTTCCTTTCTTTAACCTAAAATAAAAAAAAGGTTAAAGAAAGGAAACTATCCCGGCCACTCCTGAAAACACTAAAATTAAATATCCAAGGACTACCGGAAGAAACACCTTTCACACCATATACATTAATTTATCATACCGAAATCGTGGAAGAGTTCCTCGAACCCATAAATAAGAAAATGAAAAAAAGAGCACCTTAACCATAAGAAATTTGTCTATACCCCCTAAATAAAACACGCTAACAATAAATCTTATAAAAAAAATATTTATGTATTCTGCTAAAAAAATTAACGCAAACCCCCCTGAGGAATACTCAACATTAAAACCAGAAACTAACTCTGATTCACCTTCAGCAAAATCAAAGGGAGTACGATTAGTCTCAGCAAGACACGAAATAAATAATATTAATATTAAAGGAAAAAACACTCCTATAAACCACATATAGCTTTGACCAGAACTTAAATCCAAAAAATTAAAACTACCAACCATCATAACAGGACACAATAGGATCATAATAAATCTCACCTCATAAGAAATTGTTTGAGCAACAGAACGCAAACCCCCTAACAACGCATACTTAGAATTTGAAGACCACCCAGCCCCCAAGATAGTATACACCCCCACTCTTATAATACACAATACAACTAAAATTCCAAAATTTAATTCTATTAATTCTCTTCTTAAGGGGAAAAAAACCCAAAGCAAACAAGCTAAAAATAACCCAAAAATTGGACTCAAATAATAAACGAAAAAGACCCCTAAAGAAGGAGTTCTTACTTCTTTTGAAAATAACTTAATAGCATCTCTAAATGGTTGAAGAATCCCCAAGAAACCTACCCTATTTGGCCCTTTCCGAAGCTGGATATAACCTAATACCTTACGCTCCAACAACGTAATAAAGGCCACGCCAATTAAAATAAAAATTACCATTAAAATATAAGACACGCACTTAATTAAAAAGAACACTACTAACTGTTTCCTAAACATTCTTAGATTCTAAATCTAACACAATTTTCTGCCAAATTAGTTACTTAATCTTAAATATAAAATATTTAAATTTAATGGTCCTTTCGTACTAATTAAATTTTTTCCAAATTAAAGATAGAAACTGACCTGGCTCACGCCGATCTGAACTCAAATCATGTAAGAATTTTAGTCGAACAGACTTTTCCTTTATAACTTCTTCACCACAAAGTAATCTTAATTCAACATCGAGGTTGCAAACCTTCCCGTCAATTTGAACTCTCAGGAAAGATTACACTGTTATCCCTAAAGTAACTTAATCCTTTTATAAAAAAACTTGATCTATCATTATATTTTAATTTATTATAATCCTATTACCCCAATAAAATTTTATTTAATTTTGAAATTTTATATCTCCTAACCAATTAAAATAAAGCTTTTAGGGTCTTATCGTCCCTTAATTTCACTTGGGCTTTCTCACCCAAAAATTAAATTCAACCTTTCTACAAAAGAAAGCATTTCTCTTGTCAACCCTTTCATACCAGCTTCCAATTAAGAAACTAATTATTTTGCTACCTTTGCACAGTCAATTTACTGCAGCTATTTAATATTCATTGAGCAGGGCCTACCTTTTATTAAAAAGAAGATGTTTTTGATAAACATGCAAAAAAAAATATTTGCCAAATTCCTATTCTAAAATTTTCCTATATACTAATAACCTCATTATCTTACTTTTTTTCCATTTATAAAAATTCTTTAGTATAAACTTAATTCTTTAAAAATTATTCAATTTAACTATAAGTTATAACACACCCAAACCACTTCAAAGCCTAACTTTAGTACCAATCTTTACACATATAAAACAATATCAAAATTAACTTTGATACTCTTAGAATCAACAAATTCAATAAATTAATTACTTTCCTAAAAAACCAGATATATAATATTACGTAAACATTTCACTACCAATAAATTTTTCTTAATGTTAATTCAACACATAATAACAACATTTATTAATTCAATAAATATCGGGAAAAATAAAAACTTAATTTAAATTGAAATCCCCTAATACAAAAGGTAGTATAATTTTTACCTCTTAAATTTTAATCCCGTTCCCTCTCAGTACTTTCATCAAATTAGTTAAAAACTATTTTTCAATGTAAATGAAAACTTCTTAAAAGAATTAATTTGCCAGATACATCTTCCGATACACCCACTATGTTACGACTTATCTCCTTAGGAGAGTGACGGGCAATATGTACACACTACAGAGCTCTATTCATATTCCTATTCAAAAAGACAATTACCTTCAAATCCACCTTCCATTCATATTAAAACTATTTCCATATAAATTTCTTATTGTAACCCATTCTCCCTTATCTATAAACTGCACCTTGATCTAACATCCTTAATACTTTTATCTCGAATAAACTTCTAAATCTACTCTTCCGATGACGATATACAAATTATTAAAATAAGTAATTCAAAACGAGGACTATCAATTACGAAACAGGTTCCTCTGAAGAGTCTGTAGGACCGCCAAATTCTTTGGGTTTCAAAACTACTACCCTAAACATAATCTTTATTTCATAACAGGGTATCTAATCCTGGTCTTTAATATAAATTCATTAATTAAATAAATAATAATATTCCAATATAAAATTTCACCTCTATATTAAATTCTTCTTACCTAAAATTACCACTTAAAATCTACTTAAAATTTATTTGAACTCCACGTCTAACCGCAGCGGCTGGCACGAATTTAGCTAGTCCTTTCATATAAACATAAATTCTAATTACTAAAATTATTCTTATTCTATACATATAATTTTATATTAAAACAAACCTTAAACTAAAATCAAATTTATTTTCCGTCCCAACCTACCCTCTTGTCTCGCACTCCCCCCGCAAAATCCTCGGACATCTCAACCCCCTTGTCCGGACCCCGTCAGGCCCGTTGCCGGCCTACCGTCGGGTCCTCCTGCCGACGGTTTATTATTCTATTTTCCGTCCCAACCTACCCTCTTGTCTCACACTCCCCCCGCAAAATCCTCGGACATCTCAACCCCCTTGTCCGGACCCGGATGGTTGAAATAACCATCATTATATAAAGTAATTCTAATTACACTTGAAGAACCAAAACCTTCCGTGCTTCTACACCATTATATAAAATAAAAAGTAAGCTAAGCCTAAGCTAGTGGGTTCATACCCCATTGATAAGAAAATTCTTTTTAA